AGCATAACGCACACAACGAACGGAACTATTAGCTCGTTATTGGGCTGCACGGCAATGCTGCGAGGAAAGAAAGAAGGTTTTACTGACTGACTTCCATAAAGAAGGGCGCGAGGAATAAAGGAGTCCGGAATGAACCAGCCAATCCAGCAGCAGATTAAGTAGTCGAAGAAGCAGTCGACCGAGCCTGTCGATTCAGCAAAAGTAGATCTAGAACCAGCTTCCCCACCCCGTCTCAGATTGGATGTCAGTCTTCTCTCGACTGTTTAATTCCATCAAACCTCAGCCGAGTGTTCCTCCTGATCATTCCGCTCCTCTCCCGTCCGGTCGAGTCAGCTTCGCTCCTATTGATTTACGAAGAGGAGTGCGTTCCTTCCCTCCCACTGCAAAGGGATTTTGAAGCAGGCTGATGAATGAATGTGAATAGCACCCTGAGAAAAGGATTATGATCGTTAATCGTTAGAATGCCACATTAAGATTAAGATCTTAATCGATCTGCCTTTCTTTGTAAGTCAACAACTAACCCGAATCCCCCTCTGTGGGAAGACAAATGAGAGTTTAGGATAGTTTTTATATCACGAAAAGCCCAGCGCTCGCGCTTCTTTAGTTTAGAGTAATCATAATTATAAAGGATATCTAAAATTTTATGGTATTACACTCTCTTCCTCTTTTTAGGGGTTACAGGGCTATGCTCCTTCCAAGAGGGAAAGTGGGGCGATTCTTCTTCCTGTACAGTTTCGTGTTCACGTCCAATCTTCTCTGTCCACTAGTGCAGCTTCCAGCTCTATGCTATGTATGGTAGTCGTTTGACTCGGGAATCCCTTCGCCCAGCTAGCTCGTCCCTGCCTGGCAGTTTAAGCCTTGGTCCAGTCCAGCAGCCTATTTTCGATGCAAGAGTTGCATGATAAGAAAGCTTCCGGTTAGCTTCTGTTAGTGTTAGTTAAACGGGAACCTCGTAACTATGCCAAGCCCGATCTTGGTTCCAATGCTGCAGAGACAGGTGTTGCTGATCGAACTAATCTACTTTTCTTTCGAGGAGATCTAAAATCTCTTAATTGGATCTTTCTGCGAAAGAAATTTACATATTGCGAGGGGGCGGGGCATCCCAATTTCCCGTTTAGAGGTCTTTTCTCTTTGGGTCACGATAGCGTAATCAAATTTTTTGCAAAGGATTCTTGTTTTGATAATACTCATCCATACTGATTTGTAGTGGCTTTTGTTTAATTCGTTCGGTAGGTCTTTGAAAGAGTTCAACATCGTTGAATAGAAGCATCTTTTTTTTTTCTTATTACAGCACAAAGAACTAATTGAGTAAGAGAGGAAGAGGTTTCGCAGCTAAGAGAAAGATAAGGCCAAGGAAATTGACGTGGCGCCTTTCGTTCTTTGTTTTTTTGTTGAGATTTGGTTGGTGTATATTAAGTAAGTAGCAAGCAGTTTCTTGACTCTTTCATTTGGTGGTATCGTATATAAGATCATGGCTGCATTTAGGAGTGATCAATCTCACAAACTATTAATTAATATCTTAATTTTATTTTATTAAAAAGAAACTGTAGACGCTACGATCTCGCTTACTATTTTCGCTATCCAAGCGCCTCTATCATAGAAAATAAGTAAGAGATGAGAATAGTAAGAGAAGGCTTTCGCGTATCGGTAGTTTTCCAATCGCTATGAAGTTCAAATTATGCAACTTCAGCTATATGCTTAACACATGCAAGTCGAACGTTGTTTTCTTGGAAAGGAATCACAAAGTGCTTTCTAAAGCGCTGGTCTGATTATGCATCTTTCTTACTCCCATGCTTTCCGTTGGTCAACAACCAACAAAAGTGTTCTATCCTTCTTCACTACTCCGACTTTCTTTCTGTCTGGAGGGAATTTTTGTTTGCTCAATGCTCAATCAAGAATGCCTCAACTGGATAAATTCACTTATTTCACACAATTCTTCTGGTCATGCCTTTTCTTCTTTACTTTCTATATTGCCATATGCAATGATGGAGATGGAGTCCTTGGGATCAGCAGAATTCTAAAACTACGAAACCAACTGGTTTCACACCGGGAGAACAAGATCCGGAGCAAGGACCCCAACAGTTTGGAAGATATCTTGAGAAAAGGTTTTAGCACCGGTGTATCCTATATGTACTCCAGTTTATTCGAAGTATCCCAATGGTGTAACGCCGTCGACTTAAAAAGGAGGAAGATAACTTTGATCTCTTGTTTCGGAGAAATAAGTGGCTCACGAGGAATGGAAAGAAACATATTCTATTTGATCTCGAAGTCCTCATATAGCACTTCTTCCAATCCTGGATGGGGGATCACTTGTAGGAATGACATAATGCTAATCCATGTTCCACACGGCCAAGGAAGCATCGCTTTTTAATCTCATTATGACTTGGTTGTTCGGAAGATATTATTTCTCGATCAGAATGGAAGGCACTACAATAAATTAAATACTCCTTTTCCAATCGCCCCGCGAAGACAGACGTTCAGAAAGGTTCTTGAAATTCTC